CCCCTTCCTCGGTTTCCCCCTACATATATGGGATATTTTAAGAAATGAACGTCTTTCTTCGTAGCAGGATCGGGGGAAAGAATGGGAAAGACGATTTCACTATATTTCTGACCGGGAACAGGGCCTATCACAAGAATATTTTTTTTATCGGGACGATAACTCTGAAAAGAGAGATTTCCTATCTTTTCTTTCAACTCAGGAGAAATACGGTCGGGCGGCGCTAATTCGAATCCCTCGGGCAAAATAAGAACAGCACCCACATTTAACCCTCCCTTTTTCCCATTAGCAAGAACTTGTTTCAGTTGCATATCATAAGGAATTCGAAGAACTGCTTCAAATACAGTATCGGGAAGCACAGCTTGGGGAACTTCAATATCCACGGGCTTATTAGCTAAATGGCAATTGGCACATACAATTCGTCCGGTTGCTTCTCGTGGGTTTTCATAACCCTGCTGCGCAAAAATGGGATATGCATTTGAAATAGATGTCCGAGTTATTACATATATCATGATCGATACAGAAATAGATCGAATCATCTGTTCCTTTACCCAAGAAAAAGTATTTCTATTTTCCATGTCCAATCGCAGATCCCAGAATTTCTACAATAAATTAGATAGGTAGCTAAGCTAATCTAGTTCCCTATACACGAGTCTGTTGTCATTCTACTGCAACAGTTGTACTGGAATGATGAATACCTTGAGCAGGTAGAAATAGAAAGAATTTTGCTAAAAAGGAAAAGGGCTTTCTTTCTAAAAGAAGAAAGATGCTAATTTGATTAATATCAGGAGATCAAATGAGTTTATGCTTCACTAATTGAATGATAAATGACTACAAGCGAAGGAGATAGACGGTTTAAATAAAAAAAGACCCAAAATTTCAAACATGTATCTAGAATCACTGGAAAACTACAAACAAAAATAGTGAAAATTAGCTCGTTAGGAGCCCATCCAAGATCATTGTAGACCCAACGAATTAGTAGTTCCCAACCGCGGGTGGAGTGAAATCCAACAAAAAAATCAGTAACTAAAAGAATACTAAAAGCTTTTATTGAGTCATTTAAGTTATAGAAGAATTCCTGAACCCAAGAATTCAAAATGACAAGTTCCTCTTTACCCAGAAAAAAAGAACCACTTAGAATAGCCAAACAGATTATATTTGTCGAGAAATGCAAAATGATATGGAGATGATCCTCATTATCTATTTTGGCCAATTGTATTATTTCCTTGTGTATTCCTATAGGAGGTTTTTGTACATGTGTCTTCGGTTTCTCTTTTATCATTTCGTCCAAGAGAAAAAGTTCTTCTAATTCTATGAATCTTTCTAGAACCTTTTTCTCTTGAATATCAGTTAAGAGAGTTTCGGATTGCCTGGTATTCCACCAATTCTTAATCCAAAGTTCCAGACATTTGTTAAAAGAGAAAGAGACCCCCCAGGGCAAAAGTACGATAAATACAAGATATAGGAAAGAAGGCAATGCTTTCTTTTTTTTCATTTTTGATCTGTAAATTGAGTTGTTAATGAATCCGCTCCATTCGCTGACTCTATTTCATTCGCTGACTCTATATGATATTTCTTTTTCTTTGAAGCAAAAATTCTATAACAAGGTTTGAGACCTTGTATATATTTCTCTTTTTTGTATACTAGTGGAATTTCATTGCATTGGGTTCTTTCTTAGATCTAGATGGAGTGGAATAGAGAAATAGAATAAAAAAAAGTGCTTTCGGATGAAAATGGAAGAATATTATGCCATCACTTGGACAAAACAAATTAGAAGCAATTTTCTCTTATCCTCGTTTGTTCCTTCCTTTAGATAAATACTCGAAAATCCCCTTACAATAACGAATCCAATTTCGAAGGGACCTCCTCCCCGTGTTGAGAAAATCTTCTTCCAATTCGTCCTCATTCAATTCATTTCAAAAAAATGCAATCGGTACTCAAAATACTTCAATTGGTACACGCAAGAAATAGGCCAATTCGGCAGCTTTTTGTTCTATTTCTCGTGGAGTAAAAAACTTCTCATCAGTACGAGTCAAGGGAATGACCCCCTGGCCCCGGATTTCCATATAAAGGATACGACGAGGATAAAGACCCTCTTTAACCTGAATTCTAATTGATTGGATATCCCGCATAAGGAATCGAAGGAAGACGCGACGTTTTATTCCAGGGAATCCCCAACGAAAAATGCACACTATTCCCTCTTTTCTATCGAATCGGTCATAACCACTGCCTACATTCCACAAAATAGTGCACCACAAGTAGGAGCTAATGAATAGGCCCGCGATTCCGTAGAAAGACATCACGACCCCCTGTGGAAAAAAAAGAATTTGTTGAGATGGAAGTACAGATATCATATTCTTACCAAGATAACTGGAAGCCCCAACCGATAAGAATCCTAGTGAACCTAGAAAAAGAATACAGGCCCAGAAAAAATTACCTCTTTTTCGAGAACCTTTTAGAAGTTCTATCCATATGTGTTCTGATCGCCAATTCATATTAGATATACTAAATCCAGCAGCGGTCGATTGAAATTGAGAGAATAAGCTAAATGATTTTGACTTTACTTTTTTTGATTCTGAAATCGCCTTCAGCAACGAGTACTCCTGTGAAATAATTGGTTAGATACATTGACTTTCTATTCAAAAAATATTCGTTGATCCACTTAAAATAAAACTCGCTATACCCGGCTCCGCATATGCATGCATTTATGCTCGTAGCCTATATCCGCATCCATAGCCGTTTTTCGTTTGTGTGTAGAAAGAACCACATACCCTACCATATTACTTACACTAAAAAATATCTGTATTATGATCCTGCTTGGAAATACATTGAGAAAATTCGCCCCCGTCGGTTCTAGACAATCTTATTTTTCTGCACATAAAGAAATAAAGAAGCCATTGCAATTGCCGGAAATACTAAGCCTACTAAAGGCACGAAAATAGAAGGTAAGTTAAAATCCGTCATAGAATAGGTGTCTCAATTCAAATTTACTATTTCTATCTATTCGAAAAATATCTTAAGATTCTTATAATATAATTAAGTATATCTATTATAAGGAATATTGACTATTGTATTTTTTAGTTTGCAAAATAAAGATTTTTTATAGAATACTTTAGTATTCTATAAAAAAGATGAATGGAATGGATAATAAGAAAATTGCAAAAAAAGAGAACTAATTAAAAATTCAAAAGATTTGATTTTTCTTTTCCCGTCCTCACGGCCTTTCTATCCTTCTAATCGAACTTGAAATTGGATTCAAAAGAAAGCGATTGTGAAAATGAAATACCTCTTTCAGAATACCCTTTAAAAAAGGTCTCAGTACGACTTTTAGTCGAATGCGCCCATTTCGAATCCTAAATAAGTTTCGTCTACCTACTTCCACATGCAATACTTCTTCAACCACTCTCGGACCCCTACAAACGCAAGATGCGCGTCAGGTTTTGAAATAAGGATATCCCCCAGCCCCAGTATACCGAAACTCGCTCTTATCCTATCCCGCCGGTTGTAAGGATTCATACATAGGGCTTTTTAGTTGATTGATAGTGCCATAAAGTTGAAGCTTTTTTAGACTTTTTTATTAAGCTGTAATTTCCTTCCTGCATACGCGGTCCTCTATTCTCTAGAAGCTCATACAATAATGCGCGGTAAAGGCGGAAAAATAGCATACTCAATCAAAGGGCAAATTCTCTTACTTACTACAGATCTCATACTACCCCCTTAGACTTTTTAAGGCGATATACCACCCAAAGGGTATGAAAATGCCGGGTGGAGTTAGCTTTTCGATGAAGACCCGTCCCGTGCAGCGAAGTCCTATTAGTAAGACCCCGCGCAAGACGCAAGAATGGATTATAGAAGAATATTATTCCGAATACTCCTCCGGACGCGTATAGTAGCATTTCGATTCCTAATCTTTTTTCATTGATTCTTTCCCAATACAATAAATAAATACTATATTTGTATTTATTTATTGTATTATACCTTTATATATTCTAAATATATAGAATAGAGGAATCTCTATTTGTCAAGTCTCATGATCGTATCAAGATCTATTTTTATTCGGCTCAATCTTTTTTTTTAAGATTGAGCCGAGTTTAATTGCAATCAATTAGAAGAATAAAGAAGAATTACTGCATTTTGTAACTGATTTTTTCTCTTTCTATTTCGCTTCTTTTTTATTTAGACCTTCTTTATATCTAGTTTTATCTACTTATCTAGTTTATCTACCGGCTCGAACTCGAATTTGATCGCCTTCCATACTTCACAAGCTGCGGCTAGTTCAGGACTCCATTTGCAAGCTGCTCGGATAATTTCATTACCTTCACGAGCAAGATCGCGTCCTTCATTACGAGCTTGTACACAAGCTTCTAAAGCCACCCGATTAGCTGCTGCACCAGGTGCATTTCCCCAAGGATGTCCTAAAGTTCCTCCACCAAATTGTAATACAGAATCATCTCCAAAGATTTCGGTCAGAGCTGGCATATGCCAAACATGAATACCCCCTGAAGCCACCGGTATAACACCTGGCATGGATACCCAGTCCTGAGTGAAAAAGATACCGCGAGCACGATCTTTTTCAATAAAATCATCGCGCAATAAATCAACAAAACCTAAAGTCATTTCGCGTTCCCCTTCTAACTTACCTACTACTGTACCGGCGTGGATATGATCTCCCCCAGACATACGCAATGCTTTAGCTAATACACGAAAATGCATACCATGATTTTTCTGTCTATCAATAACTGCATGCATTGCCCGGTGAATGTGAAGAAGTAGGCCATTGTCGCGGCAATAATGAGCCAAACTAGTATTTGCAGTGAACCCCCCAGTTAAGTAGTCATGCATTACAATAGGAGCCCCTAATTCCCTCGCAAATACAGCTCTCTTAATCATTTCTTCGCATGTACCTGCAGTCGCATTCAAGTAATGCCCCTTGATTTCACCGGTTTCGGCCTGTGCTTTATAAAGAGCTTCGGCACAAAAGACAAAACGGTCCCTCCAGCGCATAAATGGTTGTGAGTTTACGTTTTCATCATCTTTGGTAAAATCAAGTCCACCGCGTAGACACTCATAACACGCTCTACCATAATTTTTTGCGGATAATCCCAATTTTGGTTTAATAGTACATCCCAAAAAAGGACGGCCGTACTTGTTCAACTTATCCCTTTCAACTTGGATACCATGAGGCGGACCTAGGAAAGTTTTTGAATAAGTAGTGGGAATTCGCAGATCCTCCAGACGTAGAGCGCGTAGGGCTTTGAAACCAAATACGTTACCCACAATGGAAGTAAACATGTTAGTAACAGAACCCTCTTCAAATAGGTCTAATGGATAAGCTACATAAGCGATATATTGATTTTCCTCCCCAACAACGGGCTCGATGTGATAGCATCGTCCTTTGTAACGATCAAGACTGGTAAGTCCATCAGTCCAAACAGTTGTCCATGTACCAGTAGAAGATTCGGCAGCTACTGCAGCCCCTGCTTCTTCGGGCGGAACCCCCGGCTGAGGAGTTACTCGGAATGCTGCCAAGATATCAGTATCCTTGGTTTCATACTCCGGGGTGTAGTAAGTCAATTTATAATCCTTAACACCAGCTTTAAATCCAACACTTGCTTTAGTTTCTGTTTGTGGTGACATAAGTCCCTCCCTACAACTCATGAATTAAGAATTCTCACAACGACAGGGTCTACTCGATATGGATTAGGCGTAAATGAAACCTTTGCAAAAATCTTTTAAAACAAAAAGGATATTCAATTAATATCAACTCATTAAAGAAAATGGAGGGCATGCTTAAGTTAATGAATATGTTTCATTCATATATAATGCGTACACCCTGTGTATGTTCTATCCTATAGGAATTCTACTATAGGAATTCGATAGGAATTGAGTTGTTGTTATGGTAAGTTAACATGGTTCATTATTAAACCATGGATTTGATTCACCAAATCCATCATTATTGTATACTCTTTGATAGATATAGCGCAACCCAAATCAATCCCTAATCCTTATTTTACAAGTTCTTAATAGGCCCCTTTCTTATTTTGAATGTAAATACCTAAATACTAAGAAAATTCTCTGTTGACAGCAATCTATGCTTCACAGTAGTATATATTTTGTATATCGAAGTCCTAGATAGGAAAGTAGAGTAGGGACAGATCCTCCACAAAAGGCGAAATGTATATGAAAAAAAGATTGATTGAACTTTCCAACGGACTCATTCCATGAGTAAACGATTGAATGGGATTCGCTTGGGCAACGAAATCAAGTCCTGGTCCCCTTTTCTCTCTTATTGAATTAACTAATTCATTTCCTTTTGACTTTCGGATTTTTGGCTCTTTTTTTGGATTTGATTTGGCATTATTCAACAAGAAAAAAAGCAAAATTTCGACAAATTCCTTTTTTTTTGAAAATTATGTGATAATTATGAGAACCAATCCTACTACTTCTCGTCCCGGGGTTTCCACAATTGAGGAAAAAAGCACAGGGCGTATCGATCAAATTATTGGGCCCGTGCTGGATATCACTTTTCCCCCAGGCAAGTTACCTTATATTTATAACGCTTTGGTAGTCAAGAGTAGAGACACTGCCGGTAAGCAAATTAATGTGACTTGTGAGGTACAACAATTATTGGGAAATAATCGAGTTAGAGCTGTAGCTATGAGTGCTACAGACGGGTTGATGAGAGGAATGGAAGTGATTGACACGGGAGCTCCTCTCAGTGTTCCAGTCGGTGGAGCTACTCTCGGACGAATTTTCAACGTTCTTGGGGAACCTATTGACAATTTGGGTCCTGTAGATACTAGTGCAACATTCCCTATTCATAGATCTGCGCCTGCCTTTATCGAGTTAGATACGAAATTATCCATCTTTGAAACAGGTATTAAGGTGGTCGATCTTTTAGCTCCTTATCGACGTGGGGGAAAAATCGGACTATTTGGGGGGGCTGGAGTAGGGAAAACAGTACTCATCATGGAATTAATCAACAACATTGCTAAAGCTCATGGAGGCGTATCCGTATTTGGCGGAGTAGGGGAACGGACTCGTGAAGGAAATGATCTTTATATGGAAATGAAGGAATCCGGAGTAATTAATGAAAAAAATATTGAGGAATCAAAGGTAGCTCTAGTCTATGGCCAAATGAATGAACCGCCGGGAGCTCGTATGAGAGTTGGTTTAACTGCCCTAACTATGGCAGAATATTTCCGAGATGTTAATAAGCAAGACGTGCTTCTATTCATCGATAATATCTTTCGTTTTGTTCAAGCAGGATCGGAGGTATCCGCTTTATTAGGGAGAATGCCCTCCGCAGTGGGTTATCAACCTACTCTTAGTACAGAAATGGGTTCTTTGCAAGAAAGAATTACTTCTACCAAAAAGGGATCTATAACTTCGATCCAAGCGGTTTATGTACCTGCGGACGATTTGACCGACCCTGCTCCTGCCACAACATTTGCACATTTGGATGCTACTACCGTACTTTCCAGAGGATTAGCTTCCAAGGGTATTTATCCAGCAGTAGATCCTTTAGATTCAACCTCAACTATGTTACAGCCTCGGATCGTTGGCAACGAACATTATGAAACTGCGCAAAGAGTTAAGCAAACTTTACAACGTTACAAAGAACTTCAGGACATTATCGCAATTCTTGGGTTGGATGAATTATCGGAGGAGGATCGTTTAACTGTAGCAAGAGCACGAAAAATTGAACGTTTCTTATCACAACCGTTCTTTGTGGCAGAAGTTTTTACCGGTTCTGCAGGAAAGTATGTTGGTCTTGCAGAAACAATTAGGGGATTTCAACTAATCCTTTCCGGAGAATTAGACGGCCTACCCGAACAGGCTTTTTATTTGGTGGGTAACATCGATGAAGCTAGCACGAAAGCTATAAACTTAGAAGAGGAGAACAAATTGAAGAAATGAAATTAAATCTTTATGTACTAACTCCTAAGCGAATTATTTGGGATTGTGAAGTGAAAGAAATCATTTTATCTACTAATAGTGGCCAAATTGGCGTATTACCAAACCACGCCCCCATTAACACAGCTGTAGATATGGGTCCTTTGAGAATACGCCTCCTCAACGACCAATGGTTAACGGCGGTTCTGTGGAGCGGTTTTGCGAGAATAGTTAATAATGAGATCATCATTTTAGGAAATGATGCGGAACTGGGTAGTGACATTGATCCGGAAGAAGCTCAACAGGCACTTGAAATAGCCGAAGCTAACTTGAGTAGAGCTGAGGGTACGAAAGAATTGGTTGAAGCGAAGCTAGCTCTCAGACGAGCTAGGATACGAGTCGAGGCTATCAATTGGATTCCCCCATCCAATTGAAGACAATCCAAAGGTTTAGTTGATACAAAGAAAAAGGGAAGAGGAGTAGAAAAAGTTATTAGATAGCGAAGCGAAGTAAGTCCAATGCTATCTAGTAATTTTTCTACCTACCTACCTACTATTGGATTTGAACCAATGACTCCCGCCGTATGAAAGCAATACTCTAACCACTGAGTTAAGTAGGCAATTTATCACCACAAAGGAAGACCCATTACTTCGATCGATTATAGATCGAATCCTTTTTATAAGCAATACTGCTCCGTTATTACTATGTTATATAGTAAGCAGATCAAAGGGATATCCTCTGGCATTAGAGAATATTCATCTTGACAAGAAATTATCTATATGTTAAGATATCTCTGACAAGGGCTATAGCTCAGTTCGGTAGAGCAACTCGCTTACACGTGCGCCAATGCTTTTCAAGGGAGCTTATTATGCAATGAACATAATTGATCTTATTGCAAAATCAATGTCTTACTTCATGGATTCGAGAGAATAGGAGAACAGTAGCCTGACAAACAGTCGGTTCAGTCCGATTCAGGTGCCAATTCAGGTGCCTAATCAAATAGAACCCTTATTGATTTGCTAGTTGATAAGGTAAATATCCAGCCCACTAAATGCTAGGCGTAATGAGGATAAGGGCCTCCAAAAAACTTCTTTTCGTTCTATGAACTTTAAGGTGTATGAAGTCTCATAGTCAACTCTTGCAGCGGAACGATAGAGACTCCATTTCACTTAGGTTGATTTAATTTAGGCCGGAGGCAGACCTAAGTCAAGGTAATCCTCCTTTGAAACACTTTGGTATTGCTCCTAGATAGATCATAATACAAATAATCAATCAGAGCACAGGGAGCCATCTCATTATCTTTCCGTAAAGAAAAACTATATCTTTCCGTAAAGAAAAACTATGGTGGACTAACTGATCTTTACATCAGTTGATGAAAGAGCCCAATGCAAAAAAATGCATGTTGAGTCTTTGAAACAGTTCGAATCATTTCGATAATAATCCGTTTGATCTGTTTTACCGAGAAGGTCTACGGTTCGAATCCGTATAGCCCTAATATGTCCTATTTTTAGATTTTAGGATAGAGATCCTATGTTTCCTTTAGTATAGTTTTCATTTTCTCATTAGTACTTGTTTATAGACTGGACGGTCGCTTGCGCCATAGAATAGAGATAAAAGCATTACCACAGGCTCATTCTTCGAAAAACATAGAGACAGGAAAAGAAAAACGAATTTCTATCAAATCAATAGAAGGAAGGATCCCTTACCCTATTTGAATTCCATCCTCCTTCAAATAGGATATGCTCTAAGTCCCTAGACTTCCCTATAATAACTGCAATGATTTTCTCCATCTTGCGAATTCCTACTTTGTTTGAAGTATATTACTTTGCTTATAGATACGTTATCTAAATCGATCTACTTTAAATAGAAAAATAGAAATAAAATCCAAAAATAAAGAAAGAGTAAATAAGAAAACAGAATATTCTGTCTCATAGTTCTGAAATAGAGTTCTTTATTTTTTCTTTTTATAGTATTACTCCTCATTAGGCTGCATACATTAGTCATCCTATCTTAATTAGGTTCTAATTAGTAGTATTTTCATTTTTATTTAATAGTCTCTGATTATCATTAAATAAAGGATAATAGTCTCTGATTATCATTAAATAAA